ATACATTACAAAATTTCGCTTTAGCCAATGATCTAATCAGAGGAATAATTGGAACTAGTATATCAAGTTTTTTGCTAAAAATTTCGATTAAAAATGTATTTTGCAGCATTTGACTCCGTACCACTGAACAATTTACCCGCACATTTAAAAAATAGCCTAAAAGCTGAAATGAATGTTCGGATAATTGGTTTATATTGATCGTTCTTGGTTGAGACCAAACATAAAAAAAACCTTGCCATAAATGAATAAAATAATGTTTCCATTTATTCATCAAAAAAGGGAAATTCTTTGAAGCCAGAATACATTTTCCTTGATATCTAACATAATGAATGAGAGGATCCTTGAAGAATGTTAAAGTATACGAAAAATCCTTAGCAAAAACTTCTACAAGATGTTCTCTTTTTGCATAAAAAAAAATTCGTTCAAAAAAAACGCTAAAAGATTTTAATCGTAAATGAGAGGATTTATTACGTAGAAAAAGCAAGATAGATTCATATTCACATACATAAAAATTATAGAGGAACAAGAATAATCTCGGATTCCTTTTTGAAAAAGTAGAAATCGATTTTTTGGTAGTAATAAAACGATTCCAATTACTAAAATTATAAAGAAACAATCGTAATAAATGAAAAAAAGGGGCATCTTTCACCCAGTATCGAAGGATTTGAACTAAGATTTCCAGATGGATAGGATATGGTATTCGTATATCTGACACATAATTTAAATATGTAAATTTATCCTCCAAAAAGGGAAAAATGGAATGAATTGATCTCAAATTTTTAGAAGATTTTATGATTTCTGCCTCCTCTAAGGAAGAGCTTAATTCTAGGAAAAATGGAATTTCCACGACGATGGCAAAACCCTCTGATATTATTTGAGAATAAAAATTCTTATTATAGCCCCTAAATGTATTTTTGTTAGAATCATTAGCCAAAATGATTAAATGATTCTGTTGATACATTCGAGTAATTAAACGTTTTACAATTAGTAAACTATATTTACTGTCAGAACCTACATTTTCCACAAAAATGGATCTATTAAAATTATGACTATAAGCAAGTCCATAAATATACTCCCGAAAAATAAGTGGGTATAGGAAGTCCTGTTGGCGAGATCTAGCTCGTTCTAAATATACTAGATATTCCTTCATTTTAGAAATTCGATTTGGTCAAAGGATCAGAGATTCATTGGATTCTCAAATGATACATAGTGCGATACAGTCAAAACAAGGTATTCTATATATATATTAGAATTGAAAAAAAAAACACACACACAAATATGAATAGATACCTAGAAAACAAGTTAAAACCCATTAATGGACTATCTCTGCTCGCTTGTTCCATCTAATTGTTCTAGGACAACAAGCTAGTTAGAAATCCTTTATTTTTTGGACCAATCGCTCTTTTGATTTTGGAAAAAAATATCTTTATCAATATACTCTTTCTTCTACACATTTATTGCTACCCCATAACATAATGGAGAATAGCTAATAATTAGGACTCATAACAAAAATCCTGAATCCATTCGTTGGAAAAACTTTTTCCACAGCAAGCACTAATCCTTTTTTAACGTATAATTAGATGTGGTAATCATTCAAATAAAAAATGAAAGCTCGTTGCTTTTTGTTTCCCTATAATTAGAGCATCTAAGCTCTATCCTTTTATTAATTAAACCCAACTGAATTCATTTGTTCCGAGCCAACAATTCAAACTAAAATTTGGGCCGGGTCCAAGAAAAATTTGAAGAATTCACCATTGATACGACATGCTGCTTTTTCCATTCATTCCTTTCTGGATCAGTCGTGGTCTTACAAACCCTACCGATGGTATGGATGAACCAATTAGTTCATAGAAATGTGTAAAAAATGGAGTCGCACTTAAAAGCCGAGTACTCTACCATTGAGTTAGCAACCCTAATAAAAAAAAAAATAGAAGGATGTGTATATCCAATCGCAATAAAAAAAAGATAGAATTCTTTAATATTAAAAAAATGTTGCATATTACATTAAATTACAATGAAAAAACTTCTTCTTTGATACAAACTAAATACAACAAATCCTTTATTTGACGAAGTAAAAATAAATCTATGGAACATGAGTCAATCCATCCTTTTATTCACGATCGTATTATATTTGTTTGATACACTGTTGTCAATGTTGAAAAAATAAAAAATACAATCGAGAAAACAAATATAAAAATATTTATATTCTTATTTTTTATTTTTAAATAAAAATTTTTTCTATTTAATTCATTCTATAATTTTTTATTAATTATACTATATCTATTCCAAATCAAAAAATAGAAATTAAATAGAAAAAATATACCAATCCGAAAGATCCATAGGATTCATTATAGATACAAGAAGTATTTTTGTATTGTGTATTTTATTCGGCTCAATCCTTTTAGTAAAAGATTGGGCCGAGTTTAATTGAAATTAATAGAACGAATGATAATTACTGGATTACAAAGTATCCATTGCTGGGAATTCAAATAGTATCCAT